TTTGATTATTCTTTTATTTACCGCTTTCAGTCTTAGGAGAAAGACAGACGATTCGGGAGAGAAAAGAACGAAAAAATATTATTGAAAAAATCTACGCTTGGTGAAGGTGAAGTTTATAGATAAAACAATTCCTTCTGTCGTGTATCCCCGATTAATGCAGCCTCAGATGCTTCAATTGTCGATTGTAGTATTGAGCGAAAGGTTAGACCTATGGGTTCTGTATTGCAGGTGAATCCTACTACACTAGTACCGATAGGCGGCATAGGGGAAGAGGCGCTACGCCTAGGAATCAACAACACGAAAACCTTGTTAGAAATTACCCCTTTTCCTTATCGGGATCGGGATTAAGAAGAATGGTTGGGATAACAAACATCCATCTCGTTCGTAGTTTGGATACCCTTATAACCATCGAAGACTGTTGAAGTGATTAATTCCTGGAAATTAAGGGGCGTTGAGAACAAAGAAATTGTTGGATTTTACATTTTATTTAGTACCTGTACCAACACGCGTGATGTTAAGAAAAGATCTTTTGCAGGAAGGTTGGCTAGAGATTTCTTGTAAAAACATTAGCCCCACTCGGTTTATAAGGAGAATATTTCAATCTTTTTTGATTCCTTGTATTATTCTCATTATGCACATAAGGGAGGAGCCGTATGAGATGAAAATCTCATGTACGTTTCTGGAACGGAGAATTCTTTGAATCGAATGACGACCGTAACGGATGTCAGCTCAATCCGAAGGAAATTATGCGGAAGCTTTACAGAATTATTATGAAGCTATGCGACTAGAAATTGATCCCTATGATCGAAGCTATATACTCTATAACGTAGGCCTTATCCACACAAGAAACGGAGAACATACAAAAGCTTTAGAATATTATTTTCGGGCACTAGAACGAAACCCGTTCTTACCACAAGCTTTTAATAATATGGCTGTGATCTGTCATTACGTGCGACTATCTCGACTATAGAAAGAAAAAGGGGGAAGAAAGAACAAATACACTAATAAATACTAGAAAAAAAAAATAGGCTTTCTACATAGGCATCGTGCAAAAAACGATTTTTATCAGCTGTAGCAAAGAAAGAAACTTCATAGAAGTCGAAATATGAAGAAATAGATATGCCTAGATACTTTATTCTATGGATAAAGGATCTAATTGATAGAGGAAGCACCGTAAAGACCAATTCGCGAGGTTTTTGGCCGATGCCGATCCAACAAGAACTGCTTCTTTATGTCATGATATGAGATAAAAGTTAGGAATCAACTTATGTAATAAAGTTGATCCCCTAAGGTATTGAGCAGCGGTGTAGCATCAGATCCCAAAGACAGTAAGCCTTTTCTTTCTTAATAAAATAAAGGCTTTTCAAAGATTCTATATAAATTTTTAGATGAAACCGGGATAGGTACCTTTCAGAAAATTCTAACGAGAGCGAAAATGCTTATATGTTATTCTTCTGACGGTGGGAGAAAAGATAAAATGAAAACAGATTATTAATTTAATCAAAAGTCAAGTTTGAAACTCATGCTCATGGAATTAACCTCTTTTGTTTAACCCGAGAAAAAAGGATAAAGATAGATCTATCAGAAATCTCATTCTATTCGATTTCGATATAGTAGATTAAAAAAAAACTGGGGCACAAGCACAAAAAGAATTGATTGCCGAGCCGTATGAGGCGGGAAACTCTCAAGTACGGTTCGAAGGAAAGGAATTGACCCGCCTATTCCGACCGGGGAGAGCAGGCCATTCGACAGGGAGATTCTGAAATTGCGGAGGCTTGGTTCAATCAAGCCGCCGAGTATTGGAAACAAGCTATCGCGCTTACTCCTGGTAATTATATTGAAGCGCAGAATTGGTTGAAGATCACGGGGCGTTTCGAATAAGAACTCTCTGTTTATTTATTTCTTTAGAATTTATATATTTTTTTCTTTTGCTTTTGTTATAATTAATAATTAATTGTTTGTTGGCCCCATCAGTTAAATAAAAAGGATCATTTCTCTGGGAACAACCAATCAAAGAATTTCATTATATCCTTTCTAAGATCGTTCTATTTCGTCTGGTATTTCGTAGGTATAAACGATACACAGATACGGTAGAGAATGTATTTTGATTTTATTAAAACTAAGAAAAGAGACCCCCGAATGACCCAAATATAGATATAGATACTGGAATGTCTCTTATCTTAATCTTAGTAATGAATGCTCACGTGATTTGGAATAAATTAATATGTTCTCTTAGGGACTTATAATTGAGATATGAATATGCTGGGTTGTACAAAAAAATGGTTTTTGACAAATTTAACGCCTGGAAAAGGTTTTATAAGATTAAAAAATATTCAAAAGGTCCGTTGAGCACCTTATGGATATGTCATAATAGATCCGAACACTTGCCCTGGATCGACTTCCAGATCATAATTGCTCTAGTGAATAACTCAAGAAAATAAATAGATGGGAGATAGAAGTAGAAGAGAAAGAAACTAATTCTAAGCATCTCTCATAGGTT